ATTCTGATTCTGAATCAGATTCAGAATCAGAAAACGATATTGATTCTGATTCAGAATTTCAGCTGGAAGAGTTACAGAAAGAGAATTTAATTCTAAATTCTCGGTTTGGAATGATTCGACAATGGATTGAGAATTTTATTTCTCTTTTTTCAGAAGACGATATTTATTCTGGGGATTATATTCTGACTTTACTAGGCCAAATTTGTACCCAAATTACTTTTACGGAAGAAGATCCGTTCTATTCCCTTTTAGAAGACGAAGATAAAGACGATGGAGATAATTCAGATTGGCAAAAGCTGCCTTTAGATGAAACCATTCGTGCTGAATTCGTTTATTCTAAAATAGAAAGATTCGTTTTTTATAACAAATTAATAGAAAATCCGAAAAAAGAGATTTCAGGCCCAGACTTTCGATCTTTTTTAATGGAAATTGATGAGATTTTATCCATGAAATATTATAAATATTATAAGCTCTAACTGATGGGAGTTTCTGGTATCCTAAACTAAAACCGAACGAGTAATTCCAGGTCCTAAAACTGAATAGAAAACTCCAGGTCCTAAAACTGAATTTTAACTTTTGGTCATGGTCCTGAAACCGAAATTCTTTTCATATCTTTACTTGTCTTTTTTTTACGTAATTTTGTACTTTATATTTCCTTTGTTGTTAGGATAATTTTCCCGAGGGATAATGAAAATGAAAAAGATTATAAAAGGGATTGCTAATTAATTATGTCTAGATCGCGTATAAATGGGAATTTTATAGATAAGACCTTTTCAATTGTAGCCAATATCTTGTTGGGAATAATTCCAACAACTTCAGGAGAAAAAAAGGCATTTACCTATTACAGAGATGGTGCGATTTGATTCTTTTTTCTTATTTTTTTTTAGCCTGTATGTAGTTAAGTCTTGCAAGAAAAACGTGTTGCGGGATAGAAAAAACCTAGTAATGAAAAGAAACCTGCGCTTGGTGAAGGTGAAGTTTGTGGGGGTAGAACAATCAATCCCTTCTGTCGTGTATCCTCGATTGATGCAATCTCAGATGCTTCAATCATTAATTTTAGCATTGAGCGAAAGATTAGACCTCTACTTCGTAGAGTCTCTACTAAATACCATACTAAGTATAGGAAAAAAGCACTACACTTAGAAATCAACAAAACAAAAACTTTGTTCGAAATACCCCTTTTCCTTATAGGTATCGGGACTAACAAGAATGGTTGGGACAACAAACATCCATTTCATTCGTACTTTGGATACCCATATAACCATCAAAGATCGTTGAAGTGACTAATTCTTAGAAAAAAAAAGCGTTAAGAACAAAGAAATTATTGGAGTTATGTTTTTTATCTACTACTAATATGTAGTAGTAATATGATTTATGTAGTAGTAATATGATTGGTTGATGTTAAGAAAAAACCTCTGATGAGAAGGTTTACTAGAGATTTCTTGTAAAAATACTAGTTTCTTTCAGTTCATAAAAAGATGAGAATAGGTGGATTTTAATTCCTTCCAAGCTAAAGATTTTTTTACTCAATATTATGGACAGAAAGTAGGAGCCGTATGAAATGAAAATCTCATGTACGGTTCTGGAACGGAGATCTTTTCAATAGAATGAACGACCGTAACGAATGTTGGCTCAATCCGAAGGAAATTATGCAGAAGCTTTACAGAATTATTATGAAGCTACGCGATCAGAAATGGATCCTTATGACCGAAGTTATATACTCTATAACATAGGCCTTATACACACAAGCAATGGAGAACATACAAAAGCTTTGGAATATTATTTTCGAGCACTAGAACGAAATCCTTTTTTACCACAAGCTTTTAATAATATGGCTGTGATTTGTCATTACGTGCGACTATCTCTACTATAGAAAAAAAAGAAATTAGCTAGTAGATACTAGAAAAAATAGGATTTCTACATAGAAATCGTCAAAAACAACGATTTTTTTCAGCTGTAGTAAGTAAATAAAGAGACTTCAAAATAAAGAGACTTCATTAGAATTAAAATAGGAAGAAAAAAAAACATAGCCTCTACTTCTGCCTCTACTTCTATGGATAAAAAATCAAATTAATAGAGAAAGCACCGTAAAAATCACTTAGCGAGCTACTGTGTCGATAAATTTAATAACTGCTTACTTATGTCATAATAAGGGACATTAAGTTAGAAATCCACTTATGTAATAGAGTTGATCTACTAAGATATTAAGCAGCGGTGTAGGATTAGATCCCAAAGATAGTAAGTTCTTTTTCTTATTGATTGAGAAAATTCTTTTTCAAAGATTCTATAGCGATTTCCTATTAAAAAGGAGATAGTTACCTCTCAGAAAATTCTAAAAATATATGAGCTTTATCTGCTTTATTCTTCTGAAGGTGGGAAGAAAAGAAAAAACTAATTTCTTATTAAGAAAATTAGAGTTTGAAACTTACTGTAATCAACTTATTTTTTGTTTTTTTATGATTAACCTTATCATAGAAAAAATCAAGAGAAATTGAATTAGCCAATATAGAAAAAATACGGATAGGATAGAAAACAAAAGAATAGATTACTGAGCCGTATGAGGTAGGAAACTCTCAAGTACAGTTCTAAGGGAAAGAATTTTCTATTCCGACCGGGGAGAACAGGCCATTTTAGAAGGCGATTCTGAAATTGCAGAAGTTTGGTTCAATCAAGCTGCTGAGTATTGGAAACAAGCTATAGCGCTCACTCCAAGTAATTATATTGAAGCACGTAATTGGTTGAAGATCACGAAACGTTTCGAACTTGAATAAGAAAAGATTATTCTATTTTTTGATTTTGAATTTACATTCAATTCAAAAATACATAAACAGGAGAAAAAAATATTATATTAAGAAAATAACAAAGAAATGTTAGAGAGAAGAGTTTTGAGTTATTAAAACTGTTGAAATTGACTCAACAACAAGTTTTTTCTCTGTTGCAGACTTTTGATTTCATAATAGCTATTCTACGGAATTTGAAAAATCTTATTCTTAAGTTCAAATCGTTCTGGGTTATCTCTCTGGCAATATACGTCGTAATGGTATACGTGTGTTACTGGAAATAGAGTCAAGAAACAAATTAAGTGAATTTGATTCAAAAAAAGGGAGAATTTTTTATTAATTTCCCAGTTCATAATTAATATGAACTATATATCGGTTGAACCAATGACTATTCATGATTCCATATTGAATCAATTCCATACTTTTCAAAAAAATAAAAGACTGTTATGATAAAACTTCGTTTGAGACGATGTGGTAAAAAGCAACGTGCGACTTGAAGGACATAATTTTCTGTGGATTTTTACATCCACCATTTTCTTTCTATAGTAATGAAAATGCTCTTGGCTCGACATAATTTGTTCTGTTCAAAAAGCCAATTTCTAATTTCTATTAGGTTGTCCGTAAACAGTACATGATGGAGCTCGAAGTTTGATTTTTTTATCAAACAAGGGAAAGAATCTAGGGTTAGTGATAATTCAATTAATTCTAATTAATTTAGACCAATTTTGTAAGTATATCTTAGTATCAGAATCAGAAAAAAATACAATTCGAACAAGAAAAAAAAATATAAAGTGAAATTCTTGGAAACTGGTAAAACTATTCTGATTTTAAGGTGGAACGGGAATGAATCCTTCGTATTTATTTTATAAATTATAAAGAAGGAAATTAAAAAGAAGGGGTGTTGCTTTCCCTTTGAAAGGAATAAAGGTCTTCAAAATAATTTCTAAACCTAAAGATTCCAAAAAGAAAAAAGAAAGGATTCCGGAACAAGAAAATACTTTTTTAAATTATCTCAACAGTCTAATTCGATCAAATTGACAAATCTAAAAAGGTTAGAGATAAAACAAACAAAAGAGTTTAGAGACAGCTCAAGAAATTCTTTCATAAGGATTTATGAACTTTCTAAAAATTTTTTATTTAACTTGAGTCATGAGTAAAAAAAATATTATGATATTTTTTTATATAACGAAAAGGAAAAAGGACTCTATTTGAATCATAGTATAATTCATGATTTTCTGAGTCCATTTTGCATTCTATACAGAAATTTGAATTATTTTTCTTGAGCCGTATGAGATGAAAATTTCATATACGTTTCTAGGGAGACTTTTTTTATCTATATCTATCCCAATGAGCCATCTATCGAATCATTGCAATTGATGCTCGGTCCCGAAGAGAAGGAAGAGATCTTGGAAAAGTAGGTTTTTATGATCCAATAAATAAAAAAACTTATTTAAATGTTTCTGCTATTCTTTTTTTTCTTGAAAAAGGTGCTCAACCTACAAAAACTGTTCATGATATATTAAGAAGGACAGAATTCTTTAAAGAAAGAAGTTTGGGTTAATCAAAGCAAGGAAAGAACGAAATTTTAAAATCTAAAAATCAAAAAATAGATATAGATACTTAGATACTATTTAAGTAGGTTAAGTAGGAGAGAAGGACTAGTATCTGTAATAGTTTCAATTACATTATTTTTTTCAATTGATAGGAGAATGGGATGTCATTCAATTTTTTTCTATCCTATACAAGAACTTTTTGTTTTTGTATAGGATACATCAAAATTTTTAGGTTTTTAGGTATCCTAAATATCGGATGACATTAATAAATAATGTATGATAATATTGTAGAAAAGATTCTACAAAATATATAGAATATGATTTTATTATTATATTTTATATATAATTATATAATTATATTTTCAAATATAAATAATTTCATTATTTTCCTTTCTATTTTTTTTTTGTATTTATTTTATTGGTATTTATTTATTTTTTCTCAATATTACTATTACTATTGACAAATTGTATTTGATCAATACAATATTGTATTGATCAAATACAATTTGATCGTAGATGAATAGATCTTTTTATTCTGTTCTCTATTGTTTCTTTACTCGAACAGTAGGTTTGTATTTCATCATTAAGACATCTTTTTTTTTTAATCAAAAAAAGGTGATTTTTCAAATTTTTCATTTTGATTGATTGGAAGGAATGGATTTCGATTTCTTAATTTTAGTAATTGAATTTCAATTTTTTTTATTGAATTTTTGATCTCTCTGTTACTCTGTTATGGTTTTAACAGAGTTATGCAATAAAATTGATTTAATTTTTGATTTCGATCATATATACCTCTCTTCTTTTTTTTTTATACGGGTTGCTAACTCAATGGTAGAGTACTCGGCTTTTAAGTGCGACTATGATCTTTTACACATTTGGATGAAGAAAAAAATTCGTCCAGACTTTTGGTAGAGTCTACAAGACCGCGACTGATCCTTAAAGGTGATGAATAGGAAAAAACAGCATGTCGTAATAAAAAGGATTTTATTCTTTAAATCTTTCAATTTATTTATTATTTATTTTATTGATTTTTACTATTGAAAGTAAATAAAGTAGAATTTTTTGGATCTTATCCAACCATTACAGTTCTAAAAAATTGTTTTGAATTTTGGAAGAAGAAAAAAAAAGAAATTTCCGAATTTTAGCTGAGTCTATTGAATAAATGGATAGAGCCCAATGGCTCCAATTCTGATCAAGTCAAAAAGAAACGAGCTTATGTTCTTTACCTTTATTGGAACGATTTCCCGATCTAATTAGATGTTAAAAATATATTAGTACCGAATCCGGGAAAAGATGAATGAGTTTTTTTATGATTGAACTTTTGATCTGATTCATTCAAAAAATGAATCCTAATTATTCTTTATTTTTAATTGGAGATGGATGTGTAGAAGAAACTGTATATTGATAAAAAAGATGGATTCCAAAATCAAAAGAGCAATTGGGTTGCAAAAATAAAAGATTTTAACCTCCTAAAACTGAAAATACGAAAAAATAAATAAACTAAACTACTTGGATAGAAAAAGGGAAGAAAAATATCTTTCTAATAATAATATTTTTCTATTATTAGGATTAGTTAATAGAGCTGGGTTTATCGTTTCTTTTCCGGAGTATCTAGTATTTATACATACTAGAATTAATAAGAAAAACTCTGTTCTGACCATATTGCACTGTGTATCATTTTATAAACCCAGAAAAGGCTTATTTCTTCTGCTTCAAATAGAGATTTCAATGGAAGAATTTCAAAAATATCTTGAAAAATCTAAATTTCGTCAACAACAATGCTTATATCCGCTCCTTTTTCAAGAGTATATTTATGTATTTGCTTATGATTATGGTTTAAATGCTTCTATTGAACCTAATAAAAAACTGATTAGCTATGATATTAAATCTAGTTTAATACTTGTAAAACGCTTAATTATTCGGTTGTATCAACCGAATTCTTTGATGAATTCGGTTATTCAAAATTGTAACCAAAATCAAATTAATGAGCACAAACGCTTTTTTTACGCTCATTTTTTTTCTCAGATGATATCTGAAGGTTTTAGTTTTGTTGTAGAAATTCCATTCTTTCTTCGATTTCTATTTTCCTCCTCTAAAAAAAAAATATCAAAATTGCAAAATTTACGATCTATCCATTCAACATTTTCTTTTTTAGAGGACAAATTTTCCTATTTAAATAATGTATTAGATATACTAATACCTTATCCTGTCCATTTTGAAATCTTAGTTCAAATCCTTCAATGCTGGATCCAAGATATTCCTTCTTTGCATTTATTGAGATTCTTTCTCTTCGATTATTCTAATTGGAATAGTCTCATTATTTCAAAGAAATTAGCTTCTATTTCTATATTCTCAAAAGAAAATATAAGACTCTCTCGTTTCTTATATAATTATTATGTATCTGAATATGAGTTTTTATTCTTGTTTATTCGTAAAAAATCTTCTTGTTTACGATTAACATCTTTTGGAACCTTTCTTGAGCGAATCTACTTCTATGGAAAAATAGAACATTTTAGAATAGTACATCATATTTTTTTGAAGAAAACTTTATGGTTCTTCACAGATCCTCTCATGCACTATGTTCGATATCAAGGCAAAGCAATTCTAGCATCAAAAGGGACCGATCAATTTATGAAGAAATTGAAATATTTCTTTATCTGTTTTTGGCAATATTATTTTCATTTTTGGTCTGAGTCTAATAGGTTTCATAGAAACAAATTCTCTTATTATTCATTCTACTTTCTCGGTTATTTTTCAAGTGTAAAAATAAATCCTTTGATGGTAAGGAGTCAAATATTGGAGGATTTTGTATTAATAGATACTCTTTTTAAGAGATTTGATACTTTAGTTCCAGTCGTTCCTCTCATTAGATCATTGTCTAAAGCTTCACTTTGTACTGTATTAGGACATCCTACTAGTAAACCAATTTGGACAGATTTATCAGATTATGATATTATTAGTCGATTTGGTCAAATATATAAAAATATTTTTCATTTTTATAGTGGATCTTCTAAAAAGAGAATTTTGTATCGAATGAAGTATATACTTCGACTTTCGTGTGCTAAAACTTTGGCTCGTAAACATAAAAGTACAGTACGTACTTTTTTGCAAAGGTTAGGTTCAATATTTTTAGAGGAGTTTTTTACAGAAGAAGGACAAGTTCTTTC